CCTAAAAGAATGTGATTCGTGCTTATTCTTTCCCCAGCTAACGAAGAGATCTTGGTGGAATTGCCACATATGAAATTGAGCACAATTTTGCAAAGAAATACCCCACTTGTTTCTCGAGAAGAGATGGGAAAGATGCTCAATATCATTTGATTGAATAGTTGCCTGAGCTCCTTGTTGTTTGAAGAACCCCTCCACTTCAATTGATCCTTTTTCATGAAAAGCAGGCATGAGATAACAAATCAAGTGTTTCACTAAGATTTCGAATCGCTGTCCTGAATTCAAGTTGATTATGTTTCGCTTCTTCCTCGGAGAAAGACGATCAAACAATTCCCAATCACGGTCCTTGCGGATCGGATCATCCGTATAGGATACAAAAAGAAACTCCAGATATTTGATATCTTTATCTTTGAATGAGATCTCAATTCCAGCGACTCTTTTATTAGATATCTTACAACTGGAATCCCTCTTTTTGACGATCCGATTCCTCCACCCCCGCAAATCCCAGTTCGACTCAGGCACGATACACTTTTTCGTTATTGGGAGAACCCAAGAACGCTCTTTCGGATCCATGAAAAAACTCTCAGAAATATTTTTCCCTTTTGGAAGATACAGGAGCGAAACAATCAACCTATTGATATTGGAAGACAAAAAGGATTCTTCCAATGTATCATTTCTGAGTCCAATGGAATTCATAGGTATAGGAAGAAGCCCCATCAAATAGAGATTTTTTCTTTCGACCATATTTCGATTGTTAATACGATATATAAATATAAGGACCCCCAGTACAAGCAGTACTACACCTTTGATCGTGAAATTGAAATATCGATTCCTTGTTAAATCCTGTGAATCGTGTGAAAGTAGGATACTCAAAATTCGGGGGTCAAAGAGTTTCATAAAACGTTCTTGGTGGAAAAAAATGTAAGTGAAAGATCCCACTGAATCAAATTTGTCCCATGAATCCACGAAATAGTGAGAATTTTTGATCTCTCTCAATTCGAAGATCCAGGATTTAAATTGATTTCGTTTCATTGATTCCTCCTAAAGATTGCATTTCAATTGCACTTTGGTAATTCACGATGTATGACGATCCCTGCTAAGCATCCATGGCTGAATGGTTAAAGCGCCCAACTCATAATTGGCGAATTCGTGGGTTCAATTCCTGCTGGATGCACACCAATTGGAACGTTCAATAAGTCTATTAGAATTGGCTCTGTATCAATGGAATCTCATCATTCATACATAATGAATTGTTATGGTATATTCATACCATAACATAGGAACAGTAAGAACTAGAATTCTTATCAATACTGGAACTCATAGGGGGGAAAATGGATTTATGGATGGAATCAAATATGCAGTATTTACCGAAAAAAGTCTTCGGTTATTGATGGTGAACAATCAATATACTTCTAATGTCGAATCAGGATCAACTAGGACGGAAATAAAGCATTGGGTCGAACTCTTCTTTGGTGTCAAGGTAATAGCGATAAATAGTCATCGACTTCCCCGAAAGGGGAAAAGAATGGGACCTATTATGGGACATACAATGCATTACAGACGTATGATCATTACGCTTCAACCAGGTTATTCTATTCCACCTGTTATAAGAACTTAAATTCAAATTCTTAATACAAATCCTTAATAACATAGCATGGCGATACATTTATACAAAACTTCTACCCCGAGCACACGCAACGGAGCTGTAGACAGTCAAGCGAAATCCACTCCACAAAAGCAAAAGAGTTTGATCTATGGACAGCATCATTGTGGTAAAGGTCGTAATGCCAGAGGAGTCATTACCGCAGGGCATAGAGGGGGAGGTCATAAGCGTCTATACCGTAAAATCAATTTTCGACGGAATGAAAAAGACATATCTGGTAGAATCGTAACCATAGAATACGACCCAAATCGAAATGCATACATTTGTCTCATACACTATGGGGATGGTGAGAAGCGATATATTTTACATCCCAGAGGGGCTAGAATTGGAGATACCATTGTTTCTGGTACAGAAGTTCCTATATCAATGGGAAATGCCCTACCTTTGAGTGCGGTTTGAACTATTGATTTACGTAATTGGAAGTAACCAATTAGGTTTACGACGAAACCTAGAAATCGATCACTGATCCAAGTTGAGTACCTCTACGGGATAGACCTCAACAGAAAACTGAAGAGTAACGGCAGCAGGTGATTGAGTTCAGTGGTTCCTTATATAAAATTATTGACTCTAGAGATATAGTAATATGGAGAAAATACCATTTTTTGAAGCACGGACAGAGCCGGAAGCACCCCTTGTTTCAAAGAGAGGAGGACGGGTTATTCACATTTCATTTGATGGTCAGAGGCAAATTGAAAGCTAAGCAGTGGTAATTCTAAGGATCTCCGTGGGAATAATAGAGATGTCTCCTACGTTACCCGTAATATGTGGAAGTATCGACGTAATTTCATAGAGTCATTCGGTCTGAATGCTACAGGAAGAACATAAGCCAGATGACGGAACGGGGAGACCTAGGGTGTAGAAGATCGTAGCATGAGTGATTCGGCAGATTTGGATATATCCACTCATATGGTGCTTCATCATACGATTCATATAATATCCATCTGTCTAGATATCATCATATACATCCAGAAAGCCGTATGCTTTGGAAGAAGCTTGTACGGTTTGGGAAGGGATTTAAAAAAAAAAAAAAAGAAGAATCTACTTCAACCGATATGTCCTTAGGCACGGCCATACATAACATAGAAATAACACTTGGAAAGGGTGGACAATTAGCTAGGGCAGCAGGTACTGTAGCGAAACTGATTGCAAAAGAGGGGAAATCGGCCACATTAAGATTACCATCTGGGGAGGTTCGTTTGGTATCCAAAAACTGCTCAGCAACAGTCGGACAAGTAGGTAATGTTGGGGTGAACCAGAAAAGTTTGGGTAGAGCCGGATCTAAGTGTTGGCTAGGTAAGCGTCCTGTAGTAAGAGGAGTAGTTATGAATCCTGTAGACCATCCCCATGGAGGTGGTGAAGGGAGGGCCCCCATTGGTAGAAAAAGACCCACAACCCCTTGGGGTTATCCCGCGCTTGGAAGAAGAAGTAGGAAAAGGAATAAATATAGTGATAGTTTTATTCTTCGTCGCCGTAAATAGGAATATATGTTTTGTTTCTTCGCCTTTCATTGCATTTTTAAATAGGAAAAGGGAGTAATCGGCTGTGGCGCGTTCACTAAAAAAAAATCCTTTTGTAGCTAATCATTTATTGGGAAAAATGGAGAAGCTCAACATGAGGGAGGAGAAAGAGATAATAGTCACTTGGTCCCGGGCATCTACCATTATACCCACAATGATCGGTCATACAATTGCTATTCACAATGGAAAGGAGCATTTACCTATTTATATAACAGATCGTATGGTGGGTCACAAATTGGGAGAATTCGCACCTACTCTCACTTTCCGGGGGCATGCGAGAAACGATAATAGATCTCGTCGGTAATAAAGTGAAATGGGTGCTCATCATTCATTGGTAGGAGGTGGAACTTTATGATAAAGGGAAAATCGCGTACAGAAGTCAAAGCTTTAGCTCAATATATATGTATGTCTGCTCACAAAGCGAGAAGAGTAATTGATCAGATTCGTGGGCGTTCCTATGAACAAACACTTATGATACTAGAACTCATGCCTTATCGAGCATCTTATCCCATCTTCAAATTAGTTTATTCTGCAGCAGCAAATGCTAGTCACAATAAGGATTTGAACGAAGCTGATTCATTCATTAGTAAAGCCGAAGTCAATGGAGGTGTTATCGTGAAAAAGTGCAAACCTCGAGCTCGGGGACGCAGTTATCCGATAAAAAGACCCACCTGTCATATAACTATTGTATTGAATAAGAGATCTAATTTAACAAAAAAATAGCCTTTTGACTTTGATTTGATAGATCAAGCCTTCTTAATATTTAGAAAGAAAATATGCATATATAAATTAGATAGATATGGGACAAAAAATAAATCCACTTGGTTTCAGACTTGGTACAACCCAAAGTCATCATTGCCTTTGGTTCGCACAACCAAAAAATTATTCCGGGGGTCTCCAGGAAGATGAAAAAATACGGGATTGTATCAAGAATTATGTACAAAAACATATGAGAGTATCCTCAGGTTTCGAAGGAATTGCGCGTATAGGGATTCAAAAAAAAATCGATCTGATCCAGGTCATAATCCATATTGGATTCCCCCATTTTTTAATAGAGGGTCGAGCCCGAGGAATCGAAGAATTACAGATCAATGTACAAAAAAAGTTTAATTCTGTGAACCGGAGACTCAACATTGCTATCACAAGAGTTGCAAAACCGTATGGACAACCCACTATTCTTGCAGAATATATAGCTCTACAATTAAAGAATAGAGTTTCGTTTCGAAAGGCAATGAAAAAGGCTATTGAATTAACTGAACAAGCGAACACAAAGGGAATTCAGGTACAAATTTCGGGGCGTATCAACGGAAAAGAAATTGCCCGTGTCGAATGGATCAGAGAAGGTAGGGTTCCCCTACAGACGATTCGAGCTAAAATCGATCATTGTTCCTATGCAGTTCGAACTATCTATGGGGTATTAGGCATCAAAATTTGGATATTTCTAGACGAGGAATAATGAATAATGGGCGCTTGCCATTTTATCCAGCGATAGGACAAAAAATGAGAAATTGTTTCATTCTTTTTTATTTTTCCGTTCAATCCAAAATGAGCAATTCTCAATTCTATAGGGTTGAATAAAAAATTTGATTGACCATTTGGTAGAATTGCTATGCTTAGTGTGTGACTCGTTGGTTTTTCTTTGGAGTTGGGATTCAAAGAAACAATGATCGGCCTCTAGTATGAACTAATAACCAGCTCATTGCTTCGTATTATCGAGATCCAAGGAACCAGTCACTATATGATGTATCGATCATATAGTTGTAGCAACTGAAATCTTTTTTCCATAAAGTAGAAATCAATCAAATTATGGATTATGAAGCAAA